TTCTCAATTATTTTAGAATTCTGAGTCTCAATCTTAGTATTTGTATTATGGTTAGGGTCGATCTTTTTCCCGTCCTCCAAATTGACTAGATATTTTTCGAGAACCGCCCAATCAAAGTCCATATATTTTCTTTCGGGTTTTTTCTTTCGCATTTTTTTCAGAGACATATAAACGTTGTCTAGATAATTGTCTAGAGAATTCTTGTCTAGATAAACCTTGTCTAGATAATCCTTGTAATAATCCATTTCTAGATAACGCTGGTCTAGAGCATCCGTGAACCAAGCCGTTTCTAGAACCCTCTTGTTTACTAGAAAACTCCTGTCTTGATAAACCTTGAAATAATCCTTGTCTACATAAGTCAGGTCTAGAAAATTGTCTAGATAAGTATTGTCTCGATAAAGCTTGTCTAGAAACTTCTTGTCGAGTATACAATCCTTGAAATAAGTCTTGAAAACAATCTCCTCTGGTATATCAAATAAGTCGATCTCTTGGCTCTTATTTACTTGTAATGGCAATTTCGAAATAGAGGAGTCCTTCTTAGTTTCAGAAGAAATGTATTTATATGCTAAAAGATCATATTTATAGTTTTTCTGAAACTTAGTTTTTTGATTTCTTACTAATGAATATACTTCAGAATCATCTTGTTTTTTGGAATGAAGTAATGGGTCTTTTTCATATGAATCTACTTTATTTAAATCGTTATTTTGAGGCGTATGGCGTCGGTTGACTTTATTTCGCCAGGTTTGTGCGCCTACTCGCTCCCAATGAACCTTAGATAAATTGTATTGAGACTGACCTCGTAACCAGTTTTTCCATGGATTCGTTCCAAAATTTCGAAGTTTCTTATGCTTTAATTCGGAATGAAATATTCCCTGTCTTTCAAAAGAATCCTTTATTGCAGTCTTAAGAAAAAAAGACGTTCCGCGATATTGAAGAACAGATCTTAACTTATCACTAACTAGGGTTTGTGATAATTTGAAAAATATATATGCTTGTGACAGGGAAGATAAATTTGGCAAGGAAGCAAATTTCGGAACAATCTGTGACTTCCGCTTATTTGTATTTTTTTTGGAAATGTCTTTCTCAAAATTTTTTTGTGTTAAATTGATTCTAGGAATCTTAATGATACATAGAAAGATATCTAGGTATATTTTGTATATTTTTTCAATGAAAATTGTTTGAAAATAATTCCATTTCCTTATTAAGCGAACATTTCTTCTTTTTACAATTTTCCAAATATTTTTTGGTGATTCTACATTATTATTTTGCTTTTTGTTGTTAGGACTATTATTTAGTTCTGGAGTTACTTTTTGTTTTTCTTTTGTAATTATTTCTATTTGATTTTTGATTGTGCTTGTTCTATTAATCAGATTTTGTATTTTTTCTTCTGAATTTGTAGAAGCTGTAGATCGAATTTGACTAAATGATTCATTAATTATCTTATTGCTGATTATAGAATCTTTTTCTTTTTCAGTTTCACTCGATTCATCTACTCCTATCCCTTTCAATCTTGTATTTTTTTTTATTATTTGCAAAATTGTGCTTTTTAGAACTAGAACACTTTCTTTAAGCCGTTTTATGCTTTCTTTTAAGTTTCCTAGAACTCTAACAAAATTTTTCTTTATTTTGTGCTTTTTTTTGGGGTTGAAAACGCTTCTTATAAGTCGAAAAAAGACGCTCCCTTCCAATTTTTCTGCTGCGAATCTTTGACTTTTTGTGCCTAGTTTTTTAAAAATGGGCTCCCAAAAAACGAAAACGGGATTGTTGGGTCGGGCAGGACCCCAAGGAAAGTCAGCTAGTCCCCAGGTAGCTCTTATAAAAGCATAATCGTTGTTTAGCCTTTGGCTATCATCCGCTGTGTGCCAAGGTTTCAACATTAAAGGCCATAAAACTTTGACCTGAAGACCGTAGTCGCACCACTCCTCCGGAAAGTTAGTGGGGGATATGTCGCCTAGAGCAACACCGTCATCGTCGCATAAAAGATAAGTCTCGTTTTCCCAGTCCTTTCTATCCTCAGCCCACTCGGGCTGCTGCAAAAATAAGATACGACCAATATTTTTAGCTATTATCGCTAAAGGCAATCCAATATATTTTCTTAAGTAGGAGTTAAAAATTAATAAGATACCTCTTACTCCCAGCCCATAATAAAGCTCATTCCATGAATCTATTCCATCCATCCGGAACAGCTCTTCTTGGGGGTTTAGTCCGATTGTCTTGACTCTGTTCAATTTTTTCTGTTCTTTCCATGCTTTGCCTTTTTTTTCGGCTATCTTCCTTTTTGTCTTCCTTTTTGTCTTCCTTTTTGTCTTCCTTTTTGTCTTCCTTTTTGTTTTTGTCTGTTCTTTCTTAGATCCCTTAAGAGTGAAAAGGTTCCCTTTTTTTATTCCAAACCTATGCATCAAATTTTGCATTTTCAAAACAAGGGCCTTCACTACCCTAATAGAACTAGCCAGTGGACCGTTTAAGAAGCCCCCAAAAAGAGGGGAATGCGGAAACACTTGAATCTGTCTTACAACAACTCCGTTTTTACGCCTTTGGACGCTCGAAACACCTTTGATGTCATCCTGATGCCAAAATTGGCCGCGCACCGCTCTCAAGGAGGTCCTCCACGACTCCTGGGTTTGCTCCTCCCCGGTCTGCTTGACGGGGGGGCCAACGGGAAGATGAACAAGGCTTTGCTCAAGCCCAATACTATAAGGTTCTCCCCCACTCTTGATCAAATTTTTGTGAACCTTCGCATTAATCGCTTTAGCAATATCCGGATCCATCGGATTACTATCTGCATAAATAATTTTGTTAAGTAACTCTAGAGCAGTCTCATTCAAAAGAAGGTCATATTTGTAGTGTGCTGATTTAATATCAAAGCACTCATCATCTCCCCGCTTGGTCACAAAGGGTTCGCCGAGGTCGTATATGAGCTCGCGGAGTAATACGTATGACCAGCGAAGGACGCGGCGACCAATGCGCGTTCGTCCCACAGCGTCTCCCACGTCAGAAGTCTTTAGTGGCTTTCGCTTTTTTCGTTTTCGCTGTTTCCAATCAATGCTTCCCCCCCCTTTTTCCCCAGGCTTAGAAAAAAATTTTGCCAAAGGATTAAAATAGAATTTTCCTTCTGCTCTTAGTTTTAGTGTTTTACTTTTTAGTATCGCGAACATTCTCTCTTCAAATTTTGGGGACTCGAAAATGAAACCTGGCAAAATGGTCTCATGAATTTGATTTAGAGCAAGGATTTGCTTAAGTTGAGATTCTTTAGGTTCATCGTCGATTCTTTCACGAGATTCTGTAGGTTCATCGTCGATTCTTTCACGAGATTCTGTAGGTTCATCGTCGATTCTTTCACGAGATTCTTTAGGTTCATTTTTTTTTCTTCCACGAGATTTTGTAGTTCCATTTTTTTTTCTTCCACGAGATTGCATTGCATTCTTTTTTCTTCCACGAGATTTACGAGATTTAATTACATTGGAGACTTTTTCACGAAATTCACCCAATTGAAGAAGTGCCCTTTCTTCGCGTAGACGTGCTTCTTCGCGTCGACGTGCTTCTGCTTCTTCGCGTCGACGTGCCTTTTCTTCCCTTTTCTGCTGTTCTTTGCTTTTCGGTGCCTTTTCTGCGCTTTTCTCCTTTTCTGCGCTTTTCTCCTTTTCTGCGCTTTTCTTCTTTTCTTCGCTTTTCTTCTTTTCTTCGCTTTTCTTCTCTTCTTCGCTTTTCTTCTCTTCTTCGCTTTTCTCCTCTTCTTCGGGATCCTCGATTACTGGGCTAAACTTTTTGATTCTTCCACGAGAGGGCCCATTCAACAAAGGATCATACCTTTTTGGTAGGCAGAGGCAGGTTTCGTCGATTTTCTCAATACAAACCCGAGTCCTTTTGTCGAGTATATCTAGAAAAAGAAATCCCGTGTCTAGAGCCTCAATTCTCTTTATAAACTCGTTATTTAAGTTGTTTTGTCTTTGTTTGTTCTTATAAAGCCAATCTTTGTCTAGTTTATCAAAGGAGAGTCTTTCTACTGTGGACGAAGATATCATCCCTTTCGTCAGTTCCTTAAAACTAGAAACACTAGGAGGATCTGTAAAAGATATTCTTTTTTTTCCATCACTTCGGCATGTAGCAAAAAAATATTGTGAAGTTTCCTTTCTTACAGCCCCAAAAAAGTGTTGATTGCTTATGTATCGTACTGGACGAGTCCATTGAAACGGCAAAAAATCGGACGCTAAAACGCCTTCCACCGCTCTGGATTCTTTTTGATCTTTTTCTTCATCCAGATCCGCTCCCCAACGCTGGGGAGGAATTTCTTCTTCTTCTTCTTCGTTGAATAGCACTTGTTTTCGTGCAATCTCCTCTTTCTTTTCCTCTTCCTCTTCCTCTTCCTCTTCCTCTTCCTCTTCCTCTTCCTCTTCCTTTTCCTTTTCCTTTTCCTTTTCCTCTTCCTCTTCCTCTTCCTCTTCCTCTTCCTCTTCCTTTTCCTCTTCCTTTTCCTTTTTCTTTTCCTTTTTCTTTTCCTTTTTCTTTTCCTTTTCCTTTTCCTTTTTCTTTTCCTCGTCCTCGTCCTCCCAGTAAGTGTCAGCTTTTCGGTGTTGTCTGGCTACCCAATTTGATTTCAGTCGTGGGGCTTGGACGCTTGTCAGTGGATGTGGAAAAATGAATAAAGGTATTCTGCCTAAATAGTAGGCACAGGTAACAAATAAGAAAATATTCACAAACCGACCCGTGTTTCTCCTCAAGTTTATGAACAGCAAGTACTGAATTTCTGACACAACCCCCTGACAGGTTCGCATAAAGAATGCAAATTCGTCCCCAAGGAACCTAAGAAGGTACTGATAAATCTTCTTTTTGTATTTATTCAATTCTGACTTAATATACTTATTCAATTCTGACACACGGTACTGAAAGTATGAAAAACGGACCTGAAATTTTGCCCCAAAGTACTTATAAATGTACTTATCCACTGCTGACACAAGTTCCTTCTTAGATCTACTCAAAAGATAGATCCGTATCCAGTCGAG